CAACACACTACTATAAGAACTATAAGATGCTCTATTTTTACATAGAAATGTGTTCGCTCAAGAAAGACTCCAGAGGATGTTGATCGTAAATAAGAAGATTGTTTACGAATAAATAGGAATAAATATTCGCATTCATATACATAAGAATTATATAGGAACCAAAGGAATTTTTTCTTTCTTTTTGAAAAGGCGTAAATGAATTTCTTTGAAGTAACGAGACTATTCAAATTATGATATTCGTGGAAAAGAAATCGCAATAAATGCAAAGAAGGAACATCCTTGATCCAGCATTGAAGTACTTGAACCAAGATTTCCAGATGTATGGGATGAGGTATTAGTAGATCTGACACATAATTCAAATGTAAAAATTTGTCCTCTAAAAAGGGAAATATTGAATGAATAGATCGTAAATTCTGATATTTTCGTATTTTTTTTTCTTCAGAAGATTCAGAAAAAGATACTAATTGCGACGAGAATGGAATTTCCAGAATGACTCCAAAACCTTCTGATACCATTTGAGAAGAAAAATGAGAAGAAAAAAAATTCTTGTACTCCCAAAATTCTTTTTTGTTAGAATCATTAAACGAAGAAATAAAAAAATTCTGTTGATACATTTGAGTAATTAAACGTTTCACAAGTACTAAACTAGATTTATTGTCATAACCAATAATTTCCACGGGTTCGTAAAAAATCAAACTATTGAAGTTATGATCATGAGCAAGTGAGTAAATATACTCCTGAAAGAGTAGCGGATATAGGAAGTTTTGTTGCCGAAATCCATAAATTTTGCCATTTACGTACATTTATACTGATGAAAACAAAAAAGGGAGTCGCTTCTTGTGTTATTGTTATTAAATGATAAATGATAACATAGTGCAATATGGTCAGAACGGCGTATGTGTATTGTATATTATACGTAGTATATTCTTTATACTTTTATACTATACTATACTAGAACTATAAATAACACTGTAGTATATTAGTGTATTATTAGTATATACAGTAATATACAGTATTACACTACAGTAATACAATTACATTACATTTTTTTTTTAGATATCCTTTTTAGATATCCTTTATTATAAAATTATATACTTTATTATTATTAATTACTATATATTATTATTATTAATTATTATATATTATTATTATATTTTATATTATATATATTATATATAATTATATATATTAATATTATATTTTATTTATTTTAAGATATCTTTTATATTATATTATTATATAATTATATGTATATATACATATTTATTATATATACATACTGTTATATTTATATTGATATATTGATTGTGATGTAAATAATGTAATGGTAAAAAGATTATATAGATTATATAAAAGTTAAGAACAAATAAAGAATATATACCCCGGAGACAGAGAGCCCAATCAACAGATCTTTTTTTTTTCCCTTTCTATACAATCGGATTTATTGTTAATATAACTAGAATAACAATAAAAGAAATAAAAAAAATCTAAAATAACAAGAAGAAAAATAAGGAAAAGGTATAAAATCTTTTATTTTCGCAACCCGATCGCTCTTTTGACCTTGGAATAAATTTTTTTTATCAGTATACTATTTCTTAGTACACATCTGTCTTAAATTTTAAATAAAGAATAATTAGGATTCAAGAAAAAAAAAAGAATCAATGGTCCACTCACAATTAACAAGAGAACCTTTTCCCGCATCAGGCACTAATCTATTTTTAACGTCTAATTAGATCGGGTCTTCATTCAAATTAATTCAAATTAAGAAGATAAGCTCGTTACTTTTTCGTCTTACTCGAATTGGAGCCATAAGGCTCTATCCATTTATTCACTAGACCCAACTAGAATTCTTATGTTATATTATGAGTATTAAATTTTTTTATGATTATTTTATTTATTAAAATTATATTTCATATTTAACGACATGCTCTTTTTTCCATTCATTACCTTTCAGGATCAGTCGCGTTCTTATAAACTCTACCAATAGTCTTGACGAATTCCTTCCTTCATCCAAATGTGTAAAAGATCATAGTCGCACTTAAAAGCCGAGTACTCTACCGTTGAGTTAGCAACCCGGATCTATATGATGTGTAGATATGATCAAAATAAAAAAAAAAAAAAAATCAATGGAATTGAACTGCACAACTACATCAAAACATGGAACTAGGAAGAAAACAAATCTAAACAACAAAATATCAATAGGATCCGGTTCAAAAAACAAGAGATTCAAAATAGAATTGGCAAATTGACAAATCACCAAAATTTTTCCAATTTTTTATTTAGTTAAAATCCATTTTGTATAAAGTATAAAATACGGAAGAGGAAATCCAGCAAACCCATCCATTTTACTAAAATGAAGGAAAATGCTAATAGGGAATGGAGATAAAAAGATCTATTTATCTACGAGATAATTATATCTGTTCGATACGCCATTGTCAATATGAATGGACTTTTAATTTTTTATAAAAAAAAATTAAATATTAATATTTAATAAATTAAATAAATAAATAAAAAAATATTAGTAATATAATTAATATTAATATAATATATTTAATATATAATATATTTAATATAATATATAATAATAAATATAATATAATTATAATTAAATAAAATATTGTATTGGATATTATTAGATATTGGATTAGCACAACACAAATGATAAATAAGAGATTTGAGCGTAAAAAATAAGGTAGATATAAAATATAGAAAACAAAATAAAAATATCAGGTTTCCTTAATCAAAAAATAAATAAAGGTACAATACAAATACAAGAAAAAAGATTACCCCCCCCCAACAGGGGGGGGTTCCACAACAAGAAAAAAAGAAATAAAATAAACTAAATTAAGTAAGAATAAGATAAGATAGAACAAGAAAAGACCAAACTTTGAATAAAGAATTACACAAGGATAGGTACTAGCTTTTTCTATTCATGACTTTTATTCTGATCAAAATAAACTCGAAATTCTTTATTTAAAGAGTTCTGCCTTCCTTAAAATATTATGAACAGTTCCTGTGGGTTGAGCACCCTTTTCAAGGAAATATAGAATAGCAGGAACATTTAAATAAGTTTGATTATTTATCGGATCATAAAAACCCACTTTTCGAAGATCTCTTCCTTCTCTTCGGGATCGAACATCAATTGCAACGATTCGATAGATGGCTCATTGGGATAGATGTAGATAAAGGATGCCCCCCCTAGAAACGTATAGGAGGTTTTCGCCTCATACGGCTCAAGAAAAGATGATTCTAAATTCTAGAATTCTATTCTACTATTCTATATACTATATATTCTATAATTATACTATTTATACTATATTATATCTTTAATCTTTACAGAAAAAAAAATCTCAGTCGTACTCCTAACTCAAGTTGGATAGTTTTAAAAGAGTTCGAAAGGAAATCTTTATAATTTATTGAGCTGTCTCTAACTTCTTTTTTTGTCTCCTTTAGGATCTATTTTTTTTTTTTGCTCATTCTGATCCAATTGTTGAGACAAGTGAAAATAGTATTTACTTGTTCCGGAATTCGTTGTCTTTGCTTTACGATTTGTGAAATCTTTGGGTTTAGACATTACTTTGGTGATCCTTACTCCTTTTCACTCCTTTTCAAAAAGGCAGCAACATACCTTTTTTTTTATATGGAAAAAAGAACAATCATACGAAAGATTGATTTCTTTGTGATACACTTTTGATCAAAACAGTTTTTAAATTTCGACAAATTTGACTTTTTTTTTTATTTCAAACTTGTTAAAATTTTAACCTCTCCATTTATATATTCTATTGATGATCTATTTACTAATGATCTATTTACAAAGTTGGTCTAACTTATTGATTGTCACTAACCCTAGATTATTCTCCCGATAAATAAATCAATCGTTTTTACTCGAGCTCCACCATATGCTATACCATTAGTCTTTTTATTTACCAACCTAAGGCAAATGAAATTAGGTTCCTAGCAGGACAAACTATGTCGAGACAAGAGCATCTTCATTCCTATAGAAAATGATGGATGGCAAAATCCACAGCCAATCATGTCCTTCAAGTCGCACGTTGCTTTCTACCACATCGTTTCAAACGAAGTTTTACCATAACATCCCTCTCCCTTGATTTTTATTTTGAAGCGTATGCAATTGATTCAATATGGAATCATGAATAGTCATTGGCTGAACCGATATATAATAATTCACACTTACCTATCCATAGATAGATAAGTTTTTGTCCGAAAAGGATTTCACTTAAATTAACCCCATATTTTATCATATGAAGAAAATCACATGAAAAAAAATCTTTTATTTTTACTTTTATTCAAATATTCAAATGAAAAAGAAATCCCCATGAATGGCTAAAGATTTTCAGCTACTTAAACTAATCATAAAAACTATAACTATAGTAACTTTATACTAAACTAAATATTTCATTTCAATATTCAATAAAAAATATTAAATTAAATATTATATTATTAAATATTTTAATATTTTTTAAATGAAAAGAAAGATATGATTCTAAGAATCATTATTAAATTTCAGAATAAAGGATTGGATCACATTGTATCCAACGTTAAACAGAAAAAATTTTAATTCCCTAATTTGAATTTAAATTCTATTTAAATAGAGAAGAATCCCTCGTTTATGATGAATAACGACCTGGGACGGAAGGATTCGAACCTCCGAGTAACGGGACCAAAACCCGTTGCCTTACCGCTTGGCCACGCCCCATTTTTCTTTTTTTTCTAAGAAAACCTAAACTCAATATTGATTATTCGTCAATAACCAACCAAAATAAATATAGGACATGTTGTCCCTAGGATTCAACACATGTAGATATAGAATAAAAAATATAGAATAAAAAAGATTCATTGATCATTACATAAAATTCAATTAAGATATTGTATGAAAGTAGAATTCCTTATATTCTAAGTATTTTAATTTAACTTGATTGTAGAATGTAAGGAAGTATTTTTGATTGAGGAGAGGTAAAAGAAAAAGAAGAATTTTTTTTATCTTTTATCCACCTTTTTTATTTTTATCTCATAAAAACAACTCAATCAAATCTGATAATTTATTATCATTTCAATTTCATTTTAAAGAACAAGAAAAAAATGTTTGTTATGTTTAATACTTTTAATTTAATCTGTATCTGTCTTAATTCTAACCTTTATTCGAGTAGTTTTTTCTTCGCCAAATTACCCGAGGCTTATGCCTTTTTCAATCCAATCGTAGACGTTATGCCAGTTATCCCTGTACTCTTTTTTCTCTTAGCCTTTGTTTGGCAAGCTGCCGTAAGTTTTCGATAAAAAATGAATCTCTATTCAATTTATATTCGTGATTTCTTCGATAAAAAAAGATGATATTTTGATTAAAAAAATAAATAAGATCGGATAAGTCTGACATTAGGAACCCTCGATTAAAAAAGCTAAATTCTGGTATTTTATATTGTATATTGATATATTGAATTTAATTTTAAATTTTAATAAGGGAGCGATGATTTTTGAAATGTAAATATATTAATGTATAGCGTGTGTCGTAAAATAGGTGATCTATTTCCTTTTTTAAATAAATGATATTATTTATCTTGGAGATTGTGTAATGCTTACTCTTAAACTCTTCGTTTACACAGTAGTAATATTCTTTGTTTCTCTCTTCATCTTCGGATTCTTATCTAATGATCCGGGGCGTAATCCTGGGCGCGAGGAATAAAAAAAGAGATGAGATTCGTTTTTAGTTTTTCATAGGTAAATCTATCAATAAATGGAATAGATACTAGATAAAGAAAGATAAAAATTTCATAAAAATAAAAGAAAATTAATAATAAAAAATTCTTCAAAATTATAAAAATTCAAGTGATCGGGTGGGTCGGAGAGAGGGGGATTCGAACCCCCGGTGCGAAAAATTCGTACAACGGATTAGCAATCCGACGCTTTAGTCCACTCAGCCACCTCTCCCCATTCAAAAATTAAAGTTTATCGTGTGATGTGACACGTGAAGCCAAGATTGAGAAAAATTTGTATTTTCCTTCTTTTTTATTAATTATAAGATTAAGTAATCTAAAAAAAAAAAGTAATGTAATCATTGTATATAAGAATATAATTAAGAATATAATAAGAATATATACTTCACTTCTTTCATTTTAAATAAAATTCGAACAATAACAATAGATAAAAATCTAATAACTAAAATATAGAAAAAGTGTAATAAAAACACATAAAAAAATGGATATAGATAAAGTGTCAGATATCCACGAATTTGATCAGTAATTAAATTTTTATAATGAGTCGAAACAGATTTCTACATATAGAAAGAATACTTTATTTCTTATTTCTTTGATTTTGTACAAAGGGTTCGTTTACCCGGCCTGGTTAAGTACTGGCCGGGCCAGTACTTCTTTTGTTCCAACGAACAAAACAATTTTTGTTTTTATATTAAATCAAAATTATTATCGAAACAAGAAGAGATATTTTGATTCCCATTATTAGTTATTAGAAATAGTGTTAGATTCTAATATATGGATTTATATAGATTATCTTAGAAATTCTCTAAATTATCTATAATCCAGTAAATTATCTGAAATTCTCTATAATCCAGATTAATATATATTAATATTATTAATTTTAATTTATATTTATTAATATTATTAATATTTATTATCTTAATCTTATTTCTATATTTCTATCTATTTCTACATACTATATTCTATATATAATATAATTCTACATACTATATTCTATTATATTCTATATATAATATAATATATATATTATATATTTATATTATATTTTATTATATTTTCTTTTCTTTCAAGCCCGCGTCAGAACAAAATACATGTCAATGCTGGAATTTTAATGATTCTGATGCTATCTTTATCTTGACTGTGTCTCATTACTTTTTTGTCCAAATAGTGTTGGACAAATGGTCCATTCATATCCAATAATGAATATGTAGCGGGTATAGTTTAGTGGTAAAAGTGTGATTCGTTCTATTAACAACTTCAATAGTTAAGCGGTCTTTCCATTTTTTATTTTTCATATTCAGATCAAAAACTTTATTTCTTAAAAAGATTTAATCCTTTATCACCCAATATTTTATTTGAGGAAATAAAATACATTCTCACGATTTCTATCCAAAAGTCAATCAGAATTGGAATAAAAAAAATTGGATTATGAAGTCGAGAAGCATAATTTTTTTGATTGGATCAATTCTTTCAATTGAATGAGTATGAATAAAGGGTCTATGGATGATAGTAGAAAACTTTCAATCGTAACTAAATCTTCAATTTTTGTGCTGAACTGGAAAAGGGAGATTGAAGCCAAATAGCTAGAAAACGATGGTTTTAGTTTACTAGAACCCTTTATTGTTTCAGCTCGGTAGAAACAAAATTTTTTCCCTTAGGATCCCACGAGTAGAAATAGGGAACGAAGTAACTAGATTATAAAGATTTGATAGAATCCTCCTCTTCTAGAGGGATCATCTAGAAAGCGAGGAGCTTTAGATGCATTCGGAAA